CTAGGACAACACCTCTCCAACAAAGCCCAGCCTACAAGTGGAACAAGAAGAACAGCTTCAACAAGAAGGAGCAGAAAATGAGGAAGATGAAGAGAATCCAGAGTTCAATGCAGACGACTTGGTGGATTCTGACGTAGATACCTCCCTTGCTATGGTGGTTCGGCTCTCGCTGCCCCAAAGATTGAGAAGTAAGATTGGAAGAGAACAACCATCTTTCAAACACTTGTCACCTGCGGCAAAGAATTACGGAAGCTGGTCATTGATGGTGGGAGTTGCATGAATGTGGTTTCAGCCTCTACAGTTGAGATATAGAAGCTTCCTACCGAGCCACATCCACAACCATATCATGTCGCATGGATCAACAAAACTACCATACCGGTAACTCAATGCTGTTTAGTTTCTATTTTCTGGTCATTATAAAGATTATATTTGGTGTGATGTTGTTCCCATGAATGTTACACACATATTATGGGGTCGGCCTTAGCTCTATGATCGTGATGTGTATCATTGTGGTAGAGAGAATACTTCCCATTTTATGTGCAAGGCTAAGGATGTTACTCTCTACCCAAAGAGTACTGAAGAAAATGAATAAATCTAGTGTTTCCGTGAGCAGTAAGCAGCAGATCTCCCCTTCTTTTTGGAAAGCTGGTGGCCGCGTGTGAATTCTTTCAAGACAAGGGGCGGCCTGATTCGACATTGTTGTTTACTCTGATCCGGTCGAGGTGGTTTTCGTTTACCAGCGCGTAGGTGGTCTAAGTTCCTATGACCGAGTCTTTCTAGCCCCTGTGAACATAAGTTGTTTAATAGTTGGCATGTTGAATCATATCATATAAATAATGGGCTGGTTTAGATCGATCCTAACCTGATGATGATTCAATTACTCGCCTCCCACTTGCCTTGATATTGATACAATCTTTCTCTCTATTACGCTATTTCTCGGTTAATAACATGGTAATTGCCCCTGCCAGTACCGGAAGTGATAATAAAGGTGGGAATGCTGTCACTAGAACGGACCACACAAATAGGGGTGATCTATGCATAGTCATTCCAGGTCCACGCATGTTGGAGATAGTTGTTATAAAATTGATAGAACCTAAAATGGATGAAACACCAGATAGATGAGGACTAGAAATTGCTGAATCAACTGCTCCTCCAGAATGGCTGGTAATACCACTTAAGGGCGGATAGACCGTCCACCCAGTGCCGCTACCCACTTCTACTAAGGCTGGGCTTAATAGGAGCACGAGACTTGGTGGCAACAACCAGAATGAAATATTATTTAATCGTGGAAATGCCATGTCAGGCGCACCTATCAGAATCGGAACAGACCAATTACCAGATCCACCTATCATCGCCGGCATAACCATAAAAAAGATCATTAAAAAAGCGTGAGCCGTTATTAAAACATTATAAAGTTGATGATTCCCACCAAGAATTTGATCGCCGGGTCGTGCTAATTCCATACGAATCAGTACTGAGAAGCATGTGCCCATCACTCCAGCAATGGCACCAAAGATGAAATGAAATATAGAGTCCCTATATCTTTGTGGTTAGTGGAGAACAGCCATCGGACCGGATTTGTCGTAAAATTGAGATTCTTTTGTTTCCTTCCTTATCAGAGAAGGGTCCCTCTTAGGGAGCTGGGGCTTCTTTTTTGAAAAAAGGGGGGCTAATACACAGGGAAGAGGCTTACTAGAAAAAAAAGACTAACTAACTACATAGCTACTTACATAACATAAGAGAATTTCATAAAGTCACTCTCTCCAACCTTTTATATATCCGGCTTTATAAAGTAAATATGAGATTTGCGTTGGTTTTTCCAACGAAACTAAGCACTTTTTTTATTTATCATTCGGAAGAGCTCTTTTTGTGGTCTCACTTTACCACGATCTGAAATGCGCGATACTTCGATTGGTGGAAGCCAGTCTATGAAGATTCCCCCTTTTCTTACGTGCAATTCCCCTCTTTCGGTAAGCATCCAGTATCTCATCAAATGAACATTGCTCTAAGCTTGTCCTGTAGATTATACGTCGTTTGAAAGCTGCTTCAAGGGTCCAACGAATAGCTAAGGTTTGTTGACGATCCCTGGCTACAATCCCAGGGACATCATAAATAGTACCTGCTCTTCCTACTCTTTCCACTTCGCATATGGGCTTTATATTCTCTAGGGCGTCAACCATAAGTTTGATTACATCGCGTTCAGTTCGAGCGGGGCGATGAAAAGTTTGATAAACAATAGCACGAACTCTTGTTTTTTTACCTTCTTTCATGCGAAAGTTGACCAACTTCTTGATCAATTGTTTTTGCTCACCATCCAAGTCCCCCATATAGCTTAGAATTTCCGAGCAATTGGAAGCCGCTTTCGATGACGAGGCCGAAGAATTTATATTACGCGATCGTTACTGTCCATCTTTATCAGCCAACTCCCCAGTTTCCAACAGTGACTGTCTCTGATCCCTCTATTTCTTCTGAGCAGCAATAGAAGTATAAAGTAAATTGC